CAGAAAATAGTTTAGTTTAGAATTCTGGCTTTGGGAGCCAGGGGTGAGAGTTAGAATCTCTTTTTTCTGGCGCTAGGGTGGGTTTTAACCTCCAATCTTCGGATTACAAGACCGATGCTTTCATACTAAGCTACTAGGGCAGACTCATTCTAGGGCTTTATTTTCTAGCCATCCTGCCAAGGGGATTAAAATGAGGAATAGGGCAAAATAAAGAATAGATGCAATTTGTCCGATAATAATGTATGGGTGCTCGACTGGTATACCCCCAATTCATGTTAGGATAATTATGTCTGCAACGAGGGTTCAGAATAAGAATTGGGTAGCTGGTCGGAACGTAAGTCCTCGCTGCTTGGACGTGTGGAGGACTGGGACAACTATTAGTACTAAGATGGAAAATAGAAGTGCTAGAACGCCTCCTAATTTATTAGGAATTGATCGTAGAATAGCATAAGCGAATAGGAAATATCACTCGGGCTTGATGTGTGGGGGCGTGACTAGGGGGTTGGCTGGGGTGAAGTTTTCTGGATCTCCCAGGAGGTTGGGGGAGAATAGTGCTAGGGTGGTGAGTCCTAGCAGTATTACTACGAAACCTAGGAGGTCCTTGTAGGAGAAGTATGGGTGGAAGGAGATTTTATCTGCGTCGGAGTTTAGGCCTGCGGGGTTGTTGGAGCCTGTCTCGTGAAGGAACAATAGGTGTAAGATAGTCACTGCGGCAACAATGAAGGGGAATAGGAAGTGGAAGGCGAAGAACCGTGTCAAGGTTGCATTGTCTACTGAGAACCCCCCTCAGATTCATTGGACCAGCATGTCCCCTACGTAGGGGACGGCCGAAAGAAGGTTGGTGATTACTGTGGCGCCTCAGAAGGATATTTGGCCCCATGGGAGGACATAACCCACGAAGGCTGTTATTATTACTAAAAGGAATAAGACGACTCCGATATTTCAGGTCTCTTTGTAAAGGTACGAACCATAGTAAAGGCCTCGAGCGATGTGAAGGTAGAGGCAGATAAAGAAGAATGATGCTCCGTTGGCATGGATGTTTCGAATCAGTCATCCGTAGTTGACGTCTCGGCAGATGTGGGCAACGGAGGAGAAGGCTGTAGAAATATCAGAGGTGTAGTGTATTGCTAAAAACAGTCCAGTTAGGATTTGGGTGATCAGGCAGAGTCCGAGTAGGGAGCCAAAGTTTCATCATACTGAGATGTTTGATGGGGCTGGGAGGTCGACTAGGGCGTCGTTAGCAATTTTAATCAGGGGGTGGGTTTTACGTAGGCTTGCCATTAGGGGTTCTTATAGTTGAATAACAACGGTGGTTCTTCAAGTCGCTGGTCTCGGTTAGAATCCGGGTGAGAATTATGACTTATCTTGTATCTTTATTGCTTATGGCTTTAATTGTTGGTTTGATTGCTGTGGCTTCAAATCCTGCACCTTATTTTGCTGCTCTTGGTTTGGTAGTGGCGGCTGGGGTTGGGTGTGGGGTGTTGGTCAGCCACGGGGGGTCTTTTTTGTCTTTAGTTCTTTTTTTGATTTATCTGGGGGGGATGCTTGTAGTGTTTGCCTATTCAGCAGCCTTGGCCGCTGAGCCTTTTCCGGAAGCTTGGGGTGACCGGTCTGTTGTTGGGTACGTTATAATTTATTTGTTAGGGGTTGGGCTCATGGTTGGTGTTTTTTGAGAGGGTTGGTATGAGGGGTCTTGGGTTGTCATTGATGGGTTGAAGGAGTTTTCTGTGTTGCGGGGGGACACTAGTGGGGTGGCTGAGATGTATTCTTATGGGGGCGGTATATTAGTTATTTGTGCCTGGGTGTTGCTTTTAACACTGTTTGTGGTGTTGGAGTTGACTCGAGGTCTGAGTCGGGGGACTATCCGCGCAGTTTAAATTGTGGCTAAGCGGGTGGCTAGGGCTGTGGTCAATAGAAAAATTGTTAGGTAGGTTTTAATTATTCCCCGTTGAGTATCACTGGTAATTTTAGCCATTTTGATTTGGGTTGAAGATGCCCCCTTTGGGCCGGCGGCTTCAAATCATGTCTGGTCTACCATTTGGGTTGCTGCTAGTTGACCTAGGGTTAGGTTTAGTTTCTTTATTAGTCGGTGTACGACAGAAGGAAAGAATCCCAGCATGTTTGAAAAATGGTGTGTTTGAGTGATTGGGTTTGTTTTATATTGTTTACTTGTAAGTGTGGCTAGCTCTATGGCTGTAAATAGTCCGATGGCTGTTACCATGAGGGCGGCTATTTTAAGGGTGGGGGGTATAGTTATGACTGGGGACTTGGAGGGTAGCAGGTTTGAGGTGATGATAAGTCCTGCAATAATGCTTCCTCAGGCGAGTCGCTTAATCGGGTTAATTACTGCCGGGTTATTTTCATTAATGGGGGAGAGGGGTAAAAATCGGGGAGTTCCCATGGAGACAAAGAAAACCACCCGGAAGCTGTAGACAGCGGTGAAAGAGGTGGCGATTAGGGTTAGGGTAAGGGCCCAGGCGTTTAGGTAAGAGGTGTTCATGGCTTCAATAATGGCATCTTTTGAGAAGAATCCGGCTAGGAAGGGGGTTCCTGTGAGTGCCAGGCTTCCGATAGTAAGGCAAGTTGATGTAAACGGTAGGAGGTTTTGTAGGCCTCCTATTTTTCGAATGTCTTGTTCGTCATTAAGGCTGTGGATAATTGATCCGGAGCAGAGGAATAATATGGCCTTAAAGAAGGCGTGTGTGCAGATGTGAAGGAATGCTAGTTGTGGTTGGTTTAGGCCGATCGTGACTATTATTAGTCCGAGTTGGCTTGATGTAGAAAAGGCCACGATTTTTTTGATGTCATTTTGGGTTAGGGCGCAGGCGGCAGTAAATAGGGAGGTCAGAGCTCCGAGGCAAAGGCAGGTTGTTAGGGCCAGTTGGTTGTTTTCTATAATTGCGTGTAAGCGGATAAGGAGGAAGATTCCCGCTACGACTATAGTGCTGGAGTGAAGTAGGGCAGAGACTGGCGTAGGGCCTTCCATGGCGGCTGGGAGTCATGGGTGGAGTCCAAATTGGGCGGATTTTCCTGTTGCTGCTAGGATTAGGCCTATTAGGGGCAGGGTTATGTCAAAGTCTTTGGATAAAAAAAAGATTTGTTGGATTTCTCATGAGTTTAGGTTTATTGCGAGTCAGGCCATGCTTATAATTAGCCCGATATCACCTACTCGGTTGTAGATTCAGGCCTGTAGGGCCGCTGTATTAGCATCAGCTCGCCCGTATCATCAGCCGATAAGGAGGAAGGACATAATGCCAACGCCTTCTCATCCAATAAAAAGTTGGAATATGTTGTTGGCTGTGACTAAGGTAATTATGGCGATTAAGAATGTTAGTAAATATTTAAAGAAGCGGTTAACATAGGGGTCGGCGTGTATGTACCAGGAGGCAAATTCAAGGATTGATCAAGTTACATAAAGGGCGATGGGGGTAAAGACGAGGGAGTAGTAGTCAAATTTGAAGCTAATGTTGATGTCAAATATTGTGGTGTTCATTCAGTGTCAGTTTGTCACAATGGTTTCGGTTCCTTGGTCTAGGAACACTGCTAAGGGTAGGAGGCTAATGAGAAATGCGGAGCTTACGGCGGTTTTAACATGGGAGGTTGCTCATTTTGGGTTTTGTGGGTTGGGGTTTAGCGATGTAAGTACGGGGTAGATTAAAATAATGATGACTAGCAATAACGATGAGGACAGGATCAAAGGTGTTGGATGCATAGCTTCCACTTGGATTTGCACCAAGAGTTTTTGGTTCCTAAGACCAATGGATGAGCTGTTATCCTTTAGAAGCACGAGAGAGCCACGGAGTTTAACCGTGGGTTATAAGTATTAGCAGTGCTTATTGCCTGGGGCCTTTCTCGGTGAGTAGGAGGATTTTAACCTCCATTTTTAGAATCACAATCTAATGTTTTAAATTAAACTATGCTTACTAGTAACATCAGCCTCATATGATCTCCGGTTTTGTCATTAAAAGGAGGACTGGGATGAGGTGAAGAGCTATGAGTAGGTGTTCTCGGGTATGGAACGGGGGTAGCCCTACGATGTGTTTGGGGGTCGGGCCTCGTTGTGATATTAAAAACAGGTAGAGGGAGTAGCCGGCTGTGATAAGTGTCCCTGTTCCTGTGAGAATGATGGTTAGTGGTGACCAGTTAAATAGTGTGGTAATAATTATAAGTTCTCCCATAAGGTTGGGAAGGGGAGGTAGTGCCAGATTGGCTAGGTTGGCGATGAATCATCAGACTGCTGTTAAAGGAAAGATTATTTGTAGGCCGCGCGCAAGAATCATGGTTCGGCTGTGGGTGCGCTCATAGGCGGTGTTAGCTAGGCAAAAAAGTGCAGAGGATACAAGGCCGTGGGCAATCATCAAAATAATTGCTCCGGTAAATCCTCACGGGGTCTGGATAAGAATGCCCCCTGCGACTAATCCCATGTGGCTGACTGAGGAGTAAGCGATTAGTGATTTCAGGTCTGTTTGGCGTAGGCAAATAGACCCGGTTATGATAATGCCTCACAGGGCTAAGATAATAAAGGGGTAGGCCAGTTCTTTAGATAGGGGGTCTAGTACTACTATCATTCGTATTATGCCGTAGCCCCCAAGCTTAAGAAGTACTGCGGCTAGCACTATAGATCCGGCCACGGGGGCCTCTACGTGGGCTTTGGGGAGTCAAAGGTGTACTCCATATAGGGGCATTTTAACTAGAAAAGCAATCAGGCATCCGGCCCATCAGATTTTATGTCCTCAGGAGGTTAGGGCTAGGGGTTGTGAGTGTTGGAGGATTAGCAGGGACAGGGTTCCGTTGGTTTGTTGGAGAAGAAGGAGAGCTACGAGTAGTGGTAGAGAACCTGCTAGTGTATAAAATAAAAAGTAGGTCCCTGCGTTTAGGCGTTCGGTTTGGTTTCCCCAGCGGGTAATAATAATTAGGGTGGGGATGAGCGTGGCTTCAAATATGATATAGAATATAATAATTTCGGTAGCGCCGAATGCTATGATGAGGAAAGTTTGGAGGGAGGCCAGTAGGGTAATATAGAGGCGTTGACGGATAATGGGCTCAGGTGTAATGTGATTTTGGCTAGCTAAGACTATTAGGGGGAGTAGTCAGCATGTGAGCCCAAGGAGGGGGGTAGATAGGGGGTCTGAGGCTAAATAAAGGCTGGAGGTGGCCGATCCGACTTCTGATGACCATTTTAGTCAAGTAAGGCTGATTAGGGCAATTAGTAGTCCGTGGGCGGTTGTTGTTGATCACAGCCATTTAGGTGGTGTTAGTCAAATTGTTGGAAATAGCATGATTGTCGGGATTAAAACTTTTAGCATTGTAGGAGATTGAGGTTTTGCAGGCGGTCAGTTCCGTGGGTGCGGGCTGTGGCAACTAGGAGGCCAGGGCCTGCACTTGCTTCACAGGCGGAAAATGCTAGAAGTAGTATGGGGGCTGTGGAGAATCCTGTGGATTCAAATTGTAGGGCTCAGAGGGCTAGCGCAATGAATAAGGATAGTATTATTCCCTCTAGGCATAATAGGGCTGATAGCAGGTGGGTGCGGTAGAATGCAAGGCCCATAAGCCCTAAAATGAATGCTGAGGTGAAGCTAAAGTGAACGGGTGTCATAAGGGGATCGTGGACTTTAACCACGATTCTCTGAGCCGAAATCAGAGGTCTTATTTTAGACTAATTCCCTATTCTGCTCATTCTAGGCCTCCTTGGGTTCATTCATAGATTAGGCCCAGTGTTAATAAAATAAGGACAGCGGTTGCTCAAAAAAAGGTTCCGGTGGCGCTGTAGAGTTGGTCCCCTCAGGGAAGGGCAAGGAGGAGGGCGATTTCCAGGTCAAATAGAAGAAATAGAATAGCGACTAAGAAAAATCGGATAGAAAAGGGGAGTCGGGCGGATCCCAGGGGGTCAAAGCCGCATTCGTAGGGGGATAGTTTTTCTGCGTCGGGGTTTATTTGGGGAAGTCAGAATGATACTACTGCTAGGATAGAAGAAAGAATGATTGTGATGGCTAAAATAGAAATAACTAAGTTCATTATCTTTCCTTGGGGTTTAACCAAGACGGGGTGATTGGAAGTCACTCGTACTAGCATTAATACTAGAAAGATTATGAGCCTCATCAGTAGATAGATACGTATAGGAATAGTCAGACTACGTCAACAAAGTGCCAGTATCATGCGGCAGCTTCAAAGCCAAAGTGGTGTTCGGATGTGAAGTGGTATTGGATTTGACGAAGCAGACAGACAGCTAGAAATGAGGATCCAATAATAACATGGAGTCCGTGAAATCCGGTTGCTACAAAAAAGGTGGACCCGTAGACACCATCTGCGATTGTGAAAGGAGCTTCATAATACTCTATGGCCTGCAGGGCTGTAAAATAAACTCCTAGAATGATAGTGAGTGCGAGAGCTTGAATGGCTTGTTTTCGTGCACCTTCTATGAGGCTGTGGTGGGCCCAAGTTACTGTTACCCCGGATGCTAGGAGTACGGCCGTGTTAAGCAGGGGCACTTCAAATGGGTCTAGGGGGGTGATGCCTGTTGGGGGTCAGCATCCTCCGAGTTCTGGTGTGGGTGCTAGGCTTGAGTGATAGAAAGCTCAAAAGAATCCAAGGAAGAAGAATACTTCAGATGTAATAAAAAGAATTATTCCGTAACGTAGGCCTTTTTGAACGGGGGGAGTGTGGTGGCCTTGAAAGGTCCCTTCTCGAATAATGTCCCGTCATCATTGATACATGGTTAAAAGTAGTAAAATTAGTCCTAGGGTTAATAGGGTAACTGATTGAAAGTGGAACCAGATTGCTAAGCCGGAGGTTAGGAATAGAGCTCCGATTGCGCCGGTTAGGGGTCATGGGCTTGGATCAACCATATGATATGCATGTGCTTGGTGGGCCATTAAACGTTCTCTTGTAAGTATAAGCTTAAGAGTAGAACAAATACGTAGGCTTGAATTATTGCGACCGCAACTTCTAGTAGTGTAAGAAGAAATAAAACAGTGGCTGTTAAGATTGCCACAGTTGGTATCATTGGAAGTAGAACAAATACGGCGGTGGCGATGAGTTGAATCAGAAGGTGTCCTGCGGTTAGGTTGGCTGTTAGCCGCACGCCTAGGGCTAGGGGGCGAATAAATAGGCTAATAGTCTCGATAATAATTAATACGGGGATGAGTGGAAGGGGGGTTCCTTCTGGAAGGAGGTCCCCTAGTGCAACTGTTGGTTGATTTCGTAAACCAATAATAACCGTTGCAAGTCACAAGGGAATAGCGAGTCCCATGTTCAAGGATAGTTGAGTGGTCGGGGTGAAAGTGTAGGGTAGGAGTCCTAGCATATTAATGGTAATTAAAAATACTATTAGTGAGGCTAATAAGAGGGCTCATTTGTGGCCCCCTGTGTTAAGAGGTAGCATAAGTTGATTAGTGAAGCGATTAATCAGTCATCCTTGAATTGTGATAAGGCGGTTATTTACTCAGCGCAGTGAGGGCAGAGGGAAAAGTACTCAGGGCAGTGCAATTGCAATGGCGATTAGGGGGATTCCCAAATATGAGGGGCTTGCAAATTGATCGAAGAAGCTTATTGCCATGGTCAGTCTCAGGATTCAGTCTTGTGTTTTTCAGTACTTAGGGGGCTTGAGTCATTTGGTGAGGTGTGTCCTATTACTTTGGTGGGGATGATGGCGAGAAAAATTATTCATGAAAATACTAGAATAGTAAATCAAGGGGCGGGGTTTAGTTGTGGCATTTCACTAGAGGTGGTTGGGAGGCACCAATCTTTGGCTTAAAAGGCCAATGCTGTTACCCTAGTTTAGCTTCCTAGTGAGGCGTCTTTTAGTATAAGGGTGGACCAGTTTTCGAAGTGAGATAGTGGGACCGCTTCTACTACGATGGGTATAAAGCTGTGGTTTGCTCCACAGATTTCTGAGCATTGCCCATAGAATACCCCGGGGCGGGAGGCAATAAAGGCGGTTTGGTTAAGGCGTCCTGGGACCGCGTCTATCTTTACCCCCATGGCTGGAAGGGCCCAGGAGTGTAGTACATCTTCGGCGGAAACAAGAATGCGAATAGGGGATTCTATGGGAACAACCATTCGGTGGTCTGTCTCTAGTAGCCGGAATTGTCCAGGGGTTAGGTCCTGGGTGGGGATTATGTAGGAGTCAAAACTTAAGTTTTCATAATCAGTATACTCGTAGCTTCAGTATCATTGGTGCCCCATGGCCTTAATTGTTAGGTGGGGGTCATTAATCTCGTCTATAAGATATAGAATTCGTAGTGAGGGGAGGGCGATTAAAATGAGGATTAGGGCAGGGAGCACAGTTCATACGATTTCAATTTCTTGTGAGTCCAAAATATATATGTTAGTGAGTTTTGTTGAGACGGTTGTAATAATAACATAAAGTACTAGGGCGCTAATCAAAAATACAATTATTAGGGCATGGTCATGGAAGTGAAGAAGTTCTTCTATTACGGGTGAGGCCGCGTCTTGGAATCCTAATTGTGTGGGATGTGCCATTAAGCTTAGAGCTCAAGTCATGCAGGAGTTTAACCTACTATTTCACCTTGACAAAGTGATGTAATTTACAAGTTTACTAATGTCTTATAAGGAAGTGGCAGAGTGGTTATGTGACTGGCTTGAAACCAGTATATGGGGGTTCAATTCCTCCCTTCCTCGGTTAATTTGATCGGACTTGGACGAATGCTGGTTCTTCAAATGTGTGGTATGGTGGGGGGCACCCGTGAAGTCATTCTACATTTGTCATGGTTAGTTCAACAGATATCACTTGTCGTTTGGAGGCAAAGGCTTCTCATAGGATAAAGAGGAAAATAATTACCGCTACTAGTGAAATCAGGGACCCAATAGAAGATACGGTGTTTCATAGAGTATAGGCGTCTGGGTAGTCTGAGTATCGTCGGGGCATTCCCGCTAGGCCTAGGAAGTGTTGAGGGAAGAATGTGAGGTTAACTCCAATAAATATTACCCCGAAATGGATTTTTGTTCAGGTGTCGTGGAGCGAGAACCCGGTAAATAGGGGGAATCAGTGGACGAAGCCTGCTATGATGGCGAATACAGCCCCTATTGAGAGGACATAGTGGAAGTGGGCTACTACATAATATGTGTCGTGAAGGACGATGTCTAGTGATGAGTTGGATAATACGATTCCCGTCAGTCCGCCCACTGTGAACAGGAAGATGAAGCCTAGGGCTCATAGTATTGGTGTGTCTCATTTAATTGTGCCCCCGTGGAGGGTTGCGAGTCAGCTAAAGACTTTTACACCGGTTGGGATGGCAATGATTATAGTTGCAGACGTAAAGTATGCTCGTGTGTCCACGTCTATCCCAACTGTAAATATGTGGTGGGCTCAAACAATAAATCCTAGGAGGCCGATAGCTATTATTGCTCATACTATTCCTATATAGCCAAAGGGCTCTTTTTTACCTGCATAATATGCTACGACATGGGAAATGATTCCAAATCCTGGCAGGATCAGAATGTAGACTTCCGGGTGTCCAAAGAATCAGAACAGGTGTTGGTATAAAATGGGGTCTCCTCCGCCGGCGGGGTCAAAGAATGTTGTGTTAAGATTGCGGTCTGTTAACAATATTGTAATTCCAGCGGCAAGAACTGGTAGGGAGAGTAGTAGAAGGACGGCTGTAATTAGGACAGCTCATACGAATAGTGGTGTTTGGTACTGGGACAGGGCTGGGGGTTTCATATTAATCGTGGTTGTAATGAAGTTAATGGCACCTAAAATAGAGGATACACCCGCTAGGTGGAGAGAAAAGATGGTTAGGTCTACTGATGCACCAGCATGGGCTAGATTTCCGGCCAAGGGGGGATAGACGGTTCATCCTGTCCCGGCCCCGGCTTCAACGCCTGATGAGGCCAACAGCAGAAGAAAGGAGGGGGGAAGTAGTCAGAAGCTTATGTTATTCATTCGTGGGAATGCCATATGGGGTGCCCCAATCATTAGGGGAACTAGTCAGTTACCAAACCCTCCAATAAGAATTGGTATTACTATAAAGAAGATTATGACAAAGGCATGTGCGGTAACAATAACATTATAAATTTGGTCATCACCGAGGAGTGCCCCTGGTTGGTTTAATTCAGCTCGAATAAGTAGGCTGAGGGCGGTTCCAACTATTCCGGCTCAGGCACCAAATACAAGATATAGGGTGCCAATGTCTTTGTGGTTGGTAGAGAAGAATCAGCGCGTGATTGCCACAGGTAGGATGGCCGAAATAGGTGGTGGGTTGTAGCCCCGAAGATAGAGGTTTAAGTCCTCTTCCTATCAGAGCCTTGTGGTAGAGGATACATTAGATTGCAAATCTAAAGACGCAGATTAACATCTGCCGGGGCTTTCCCGCCTTACTCCGCTAACGGGCGAAAGGTAGATGAATGCTCGCTGGCTTGAGCGCTTAGCTGTTAACTGAGAGTTTGTAGGATCGAGGCCTTCTCATCTAGAAAGGCCTTAGCTTAATTAAAGTGTCTGATTTGCATTCAGAAGATGTGGGATAGAGTCCTCGAGGTCTTAAGCAGGGGCTAGGAGATTCTCACTCCTACTTAGAGCTTTGAAGGCTCTTGGTCTTGTGTTATCCTAAGTCCCTAGAAAAATAATGCTATGATGGTGGGGGTGAGGGGTAGTAGTCCCAGGGCTCCGATTATTATCAGGGCCAGGGCAAGTGTTGATTGTGTTGTATTAGTGCGTCATGGTGTTAAGGCATTTGTTGTGTTGGGATAAATAGTGAGGGCTATTGCGTACGAGAGTCGTAGGTAGAAGTATAGGCTTAGTAGGGCGGCTAGGGCCATAATTGTTGCGGTGGCTGGGAGGTCTTGTTTGGTTAGTTCTTGTAGGATCAATCATTTTGGCATAAATCCTGTTAGAGGGGGGAGACCTCCTAGGGATAGTAGGGTTAGGGCTGTAGTTGAGACCAGGACGGGGCTTTTTGATCATGCTGCTGTTAAAGTGTTTATTTTTGTGGCTGATGCTATTTTTAGTGATAAAAATGCTGCGGATGTTATGAAGATGTAAAGTCCTAAGGCGATTAGGGTTAGTTGGGGGGTATACTGTAGAATAATAATTATTCACCCTATGTGTGCGATTGAGGAGTAAGCTAGGATTTTACGTAGCTGTGTTTGGTTGAGTCCTCCTCATCCCCCAATTAGTGTTGATAGGAGTCCGAGGGTTGTAAGTAATATCGGGTTGGTATTGGGGGCTATTTGAGTAATAAGGGCAAAGGGGGCTAGTTTTTGTCAGGTGGATAAGATCAGTCCTATAGTCAGGTCAAGTCCTTGTAGGACTTCTGGCATTCAGAAGTGTATTGGTGCGAGTCCCACTTTTAAGGCCAGGGCCATTATGGTTAAGGAGGAGGCAAGGGGGTGGGTTAGGTTATTAATGTCTCATTCTCCGGTTGCTCATGCATTTGTGGTGGCTGCAAATAGAATTATTGCTGCTGCGGTAGCTTGGGTTAGGAAGTATTTAGTGGTTGCTTCTACTGCTCGTGGGTGGTGTTGTTGCGCTATTAGGCGTAAAATTGCTAGAGTATTAATTTCTAGTCCTATTCAGGCAAGCAGTCAGTGGGAGCTGGCAAAAGTTAAGGTGGTGCCTAATCCTAGGCTTGAGATAAGGATTATGAGTACGTAGGGGTTCATTGACAAGGGAGGGATTTTAACCGTCATGTTCGGGGTATGGGCCCGAAAGCTTAATTAGCTGACCTTATCTTAGAGAGTGGTGTAGTGGAAGCACCTGGGGTTTTGATCTCCTGAGTATGGGTTCGATTCCCTTCTTTCTAGGAACTGGAGGGGTTCTAACCCTCATAAGCCACTCTATCAAAGTAGTCCTTAGGCATTCAGGCACGGTTCCTTGATTCGTTAGAGTTGGGGTGGGAGTCCCGCAAATGCAATTGGTAGGGCGGTATGTCAAAGTACTAGGGCCAGGGTAAGTGGAAGGAAGTTTTTCCATACTAGATGTATAAGTTGGTCGTAGCGAAATCGGGGATAGGAGGCTCGGACCCATAGGAAAACGACGGAGAGAAGAGCGGCTTTAGTTATTAGGTTAATTGTTGTTAGTTCTGGGATGGCGGGTATGTGGGAGGCTCCAAGGAATAGGATCGCGGAGAGGGTGTTTATTAGTAGGATGTTGGCATACTCGGCTAGGAAAAGTAGGGCGAATGGGCCTCCAGCGTATTCTACGTTGAACCCTGGGGCTAGTTCAGATTCTCCTTCTGTTAGGTCGAACGGGGCACGATTAGTTTCTGCTAGTGTCGAAATGTACCATATTGCGGCGAGGGGGCATGCTGGGAGGAGAAGTCAGAGGGCCTCTTGAGTAGTGTTAAATGTCTGGACTGTATAGCCCCCTCAGAAAATAATAATTGATCGAAGAATTAGTCCTAAGCTCACTTCATATGAAATTGTTTGGGCCACGGCTCGTAGGGCCCCGATAAGAGCGTATTTTGAGTTTGATGCTCAGCCTGATCCTAAAATTGAGTATACTGCAAGGCTTGATAGTGCGAGAATAAATAGGACCCCTAGGTTAAGATCAATGATTGGGTGTGGTATCGGTATTGGTGCTCATAGGGTTATGGCTAGTGTGAGGGCTAGTATCGGGGTTACTAAAAATAGTGTGGGGGATGCTGTTGAGGGCCGGATTGGTTCTTTAATAAATAGTTTGACTCCGTCAGCGATGGGTTGAAGTAGTCCGTAGGGTCCTACGATATTTGGGCCTTTTCGTAGTTGTATGTAACCTAAGACTTTTCGTTCAAGGAGGGTTAAGAATGCCACGGCTAGTAGTACTGGGACAATGTATGCGAGGGGGTTGATGAGGTGGGTGAGTAGAGTGTTTAGCATAAACTAAGAAGAGGATTTGAACCCCTGGCTGAAAGGGCTTAGGCTTTTGCAATTACCATGCTCTGCCATCTTAGTGTGGCCTTATTTTGGCAGTAGAGGGGGTTCTACCTTTGCTTAATTTAGTTGGTTTCATTAATTAGGGGTAGGGCGCACTTTTAGTGTTGGCCCTTCTTTTCCGGTTCCTTTCGTACTAGGAAAAGTAACGTTACAGATAGAAACTGACCTGGATTACACCAGACTGAACTCAGATCACGTAGGACTTTAATCGTTGAACAAACGAACCCTTAATAGCGGCTGCACCATTAGGATGTCCTGATCCAACATCGAGGTCGTAAACCCTCTCGTCGATATGGACTCTGGGAGAGGATTGCGCTGTAATCCCTAGGGTAACTTGGTTCGTTGATCGACTTTATAGGTCGGATCATATTTGGTCAGAGGGATAGAGAGAAAGAAATGTTTTTCGTAGTTTTAAGCTTGTTGGCTCAGTCCACTCGGAGGATCTTTTTTTCTCCGTGGTCGCCCCAACCGAAGTAAAATTCCACTACTCACTAATTTTATGCCATTTATGTGGTTGCTTGACGTGGTTGGGTTTGTACCTTAAGCTCCAAAGGGTCTTCTCGTCTTGTAGGTTTATGTCCGCTTCTGCACGGGCAGATCAATTTCACTGACTTGAAAGGGGAGACAGTTAAGCCCTCGTTTGGCCATTCATACAGGTCTTTATTTAAAAGACAAGTGATTGCGCTACCTTTGCACGGTCAAAATACAGCGGCCGTTGAACTTGTAGGTCACTGGGCAGGCTGGACCTCCTATACTTCGTGGTTTGCAGGAGGCGATGTTTTTGGTAAACAGGCGAGGCTTATGTTTGCCGAGTTCCTTCCTTTTCTTTTAGTCTTTCCTGGGGGCACTCCAGTGTGGGGTTAGCGATTGTTATAACATGGGGTTTTCTTGGTTTTTTGTCTTCCATGCATCCCTCTTTTTTTGGGTTCGTTAATTGCCAGTGGTGGGTCCGGTCTGGCTTACACTTGTGCCGGGAGGGGGCCATGACCCCCTTGTTACTCATTTTAGCATAGTTTCTTCCATGGGGGCATGGAATAGTCTGGTAATTTTAGGGGAGTGGGATTGTTTATCAGAATAATAAACTTTGTGTCGTTTGAGCTTTAACGCTTTCTGATCAGATGGCTGCTTTTGGGCCCACTGAGACGACGTGTTTTGTTAAGTATGATCCTTATCCTCCTGGCTAAGGTTGTATTCTTTATCAGAGGGGCTGTACCCCCTTTGACTAACTCTCGCGTTTCTCTTTTTGTGTTATGTTAGAGTGTTTCTTATTTAACTCAAGGGGTGCGAGGCTGAACTTCTATTCATTTCCCAGACAACCAGCTATCACCAAGTTCGGTAGGTCTATCACCTCTACCCGGGGCTCTCCCCACTCTTTTGCCACAGAGATGGGTTGGCCCATGTTGGCGGTCCCGGGGTAGCTCACTTGGTTTCGGGGTTTCAAACTAAAGGTCTCTTTGCTTGGGTGTTCTGGCTAAATCATGATGCAAAAGGTACGAGGTTGTGTCTCTGCTTTGTGGTGCTTATATGGGTTGTTTCATTTCTTTTTCAGCTTTCCCTTGCGGTACTTTTTCTATCGCTTAATCGGATCCTTTTCCGTCGCCCGTACTAAGGTGGAAAAATGGTTTAGTTTATTTTTTAAGGTTTTGTTGTTTTATTTATGTTGTTTAGTTGTCTAGGTTGTTAAGCTAGCTGTTTGGCTCAGGGCGATCCAGCTCGCATGGATGTCTTCTCGGTGTAAGGGAGGTGCTTAACTATCTCAGCCACGCCCTGGGTTTGATCCAAGTGCACCTTCCGGTACACTTACCATGTTACGACTTGCCTCCCCTTGTTGGTGCTTTGTTGTTATTTACATTGATTGCTATTACAGGGGAGAGTGACGGGCGGTGTGTACGCGCCTCAGAGCCGGGTTCAAAAGGACACTCTATTTCCTTTTTACTACTAAATCCTCCTTCAAGCATTAAGTTTTCATGATGCTATTCGTCTTATTCTATTATAGAAAATGTAGCCCATCTCTTCCCACTTCGTACGCTACACCTCGACCTGACGTTTTGGGTTGTGCCCACTTTGCTTACTATTGAGCCTTCACAGGGTAAGCTGACGACGGCGGTATATAGGCGGGGATGACTAGAAGTGGTGAGGTTTAACGGGGGTTATCGGTTCTAGAACAGGCTCCTCTAGGGGGGTCTAAGGCACCGCCAAGTCCTTTGGGTTTTAAGCTGACGCTCGTAGTACCCTGGCGGACGTTTGTTGTGATTAAACGTCTAGGTTTATAGCTGAGCATAGTGGGGTATCTAATCCCAGTTTGTTTCTCAGCTTTCGTGGGGTCAGGTGGGTTTTATTAAAGCTACTTTCGTATTTGGCTTTGGATACTCAGAAGCGTATGACGGCCAAGAGGTCCCTTGGCTTTAATTCTTGCTCTCCTTAACCACCCTTTACGCCGCACCTATCAACTAGGGCCTCTCGTATAACCGCGGTGGCTGGCACGAGTTTTACCGGCCCTCTTAACACTAACTAAGTCAAGCTTAGTGCTCATGGCTTAATTTTTATCACTGCTGAGTTCCCTTGGGGGTGTGGCGTGGCAAGGCGTCTTGGGCTAAATAATTGAGCCTGATGCCCGCTCCTCGTCCCCGGGCAGGGATTAAGGGCATCCTCACGGGGCTGCGGAGACTTGCATGTGTAAGTTGTGCTACGGCTGATAGTAAAGTCAGGACCAAGCCTTTGTGCATGCGGAGCTTTTTAGGGCCCATCTTAGCATCTTCAGTGCTATGCTTTAATATTAAGCTACGCTAGCTAATATAACTTTGAAATATTAGTATTGAGGTTATTTAATACTTTTTTAATACTAAATTTTAGGCTTTTAAAATATAAGTTTAATATTTGTTTATGTATCATATATATATATACATGCGGTGGCATAAGCCGGCCCCTATCACAACTTGCTGGCTTTGGTACACCCGGCAGGCCCTCCTTGGTTTCGGGGTTTGAGCAAGGATACAGGAGTTGCCAGGTGTAAGGGGGTAAGGGGGTTTGTCGCGCAAAAACGGGGGGCATATAGTATAGGGGTGAGATGAACAGGAATAGTCTTATGCACCTGAGATAAACATATGTAATTCTTAAGTTATGTCATTCTATCATTCACTTATATTACTTGAAATAACGTATGTTCAACCTTAATTATACAATTGCGCTGCATTCCGGGATGTATATGAAAGTGATCGGAAAAAAGTAACTTTATGCCTTTAAGAGAATGCTCGGCATGGTGGGTAACGAGTCGTATGCACTACACCATCAAATATGCCAGTATAAATAATAATTAGGGGAATATTTAATATAATGTTCCTGAAATAGGAACCAGATGCCAGTAATAGTTCACTAAGTGTTACCCTCACAATTTTTGTCCTTGACACTATCATGCAGAATTAACCTTTATATAAACTGGTTGGTGGTTTCTTACTACATTATTTATTACTCAGAAGATGTGGGCAAATTTATTCAAAGAAAATGTTATGATGGGCTTTATGGGGATTATTCGATTACCCAGGTCTAAAAAAATATATGGGAGTTCTCAAATTTATGCTCATTCTACATACATAGTAATGTACCTGCTTTATGGTCTAAATAATTTAATGGTGATATTACATATATGTAATATTATGCATAATATGTACTATACCATACCTGCAGCATT